AAAAGATTCCTTTTAACATTCTAATATCGATAAATAGAAGAAAAACTAGTTTATTTATTAATTATTTATTAATAATATATTATTATATTAAATTAATATTTAATTTAATAAAAAATTGAATAATTATTAATTTCATTATTACAATTTCATTCATTTTATTATTATTTATATATATATCTATACAAACAAAATAGACAAATCAAGATATACAAATTAATAAGATTCGATCTAGATTAAATGAAATCCATGATTCAGTTATTAAAACGAAATTTAAATACATCTATGCATAATATTATATCTGAATAGAATTCAAATTGAACTCAAAATCTTTAATTTGAATTTATTTTATTATTCGCGAGGAGCTGGATGAGAAGAAACTCTCACGTCCGGTTCTGTAGTAGAGATGGAATTCAAAACAAACCATCAACTATAACCCCAAAAGAACCAGATTCCGTAAACAACATAGAGGAAGAATGAAGGGAATATCTTATCGAGGTAATACTATTTGTTTTGGTAAATACGCTCTTCAGGCACTTGAACCCGCTTGGATCACATCTAGACAAATAGAAGCAGGTCGACGAGCAATGACACGAAATGCACGTCGCGGTGGAAAAATATGGGTTCGTATATTTCCAGATAAACCGGTTACAGTAAGACCCGCAGAAACACGTATGGGTTCAGGTAAAGGCTCTCCCGAATATTGGGTAGCGGTTGTTAAACCAGGTCGAATCCTTTATGAAATGGGTGGAGTAACAGAAACTGTCGCCAGAAGGGCTATTTCAATAGCAGCGTCCAAAATGCCTATACGAGCTCAATTTATCATTTTGGGATAAAAAAGAAATAGGCCTTACTTAAAAACTTAAAAATAGTGGGTGCAGGTTTCTTTTTTTGGACAAATAATATTTCTTTTTTTCTTCGACCTTTGTATTGTAAAAAACAGATAAAAAAATGATATGATTCAACCTCAAACCCATTTGAATGTAGCAGATAACAGCGGGGCTCGAGAATTGATGTGTATTCGAATCATAGGAGCTAGCAATCGTCGATATGCTCATATTGGTGACGTTATTGTTGCTGTGATCAAAGACGCAGTTCCAAACATGCCTCTAGAAAGATCAGAAGTTGTCAGAGCTGTAATTGTCCGTACTTGTAAAGAACTTAAACGTGACAACGGTATGATAATACGATATGATGACAATGCTGCAGTTGTGATTGATCAAGAAGGAAATCCAAAAGGAACTCGAGTTTTTGGTGCGATTGCACGAGAATTGAGACAGTTCAATTTTACTAAAATAGTTTCATTAGCTCCCGAGGTATTATAAAAAAAGACCACGATATTAAGGGTATTTAAAAGAAATAGATTAAGATTCATTTAGTAGATTTTCTCTCACGTATATACCTTTCAAAATTAATATTTATAAACAAACACGTAAAAAAAAAACATGTTGATTATATCGAAATTTGGAGGCACCAATCATTTTAATTAATCATGAGTAGTGATACTATTGCTGACATAATAACTTCTATACGAAATGCCGATATGTATAGAAAAAGCGTGGTTCGAGTAGCATCTACTAATATCAGCCAAAGTATTGTTAAAATACTTTTACGAGAGGGTTTTCTCGAAAATGTGAGAAAACATCGAGAGAACAACAAATCTTTTTTGGTTTTAACCCTACGACATAGAAGGAATAGCAAAAGGACTTATAGAAATCTTTTAAATTTAAAACGGATAAGTCGGCCAGGTCTACGAATCTATTCTAACTATCAAAGAATTCCTAGAATTTTAGGTGGGATGGGGGTTGTAATTCTTTCTACTTCTCGAGGTATAATGACAGACCGAGAGGCTCGACTAGAAAGAATAGGCGGAGAAATTTTGTGTTATATATGGTAATCTTTCTAATATCCGATATGAAACTTCTTTTTTGTGAAAAAGAAAAGAGAAGGGGTGGGTTCTCTAATAGGGTTCTTCCTCCACTAGTTGATACTTCAAGGGGGTTTTACCTGGAATGAAAGAACAAAAATGGATTCATGAAGGTTTAATTACTGAATCGCTTCCCAACGGTATGTTCCGGGTTCGTTTAGATAATGAAGATATGATTCTAGGTTATGTTTCAGGAAAGATCCGACGTAGTTTTATACGGATACTGCCAGGAGATAGAGTAAAAATTGAAGTAAGTCGTTATGATTCAACCAGAGGTCGTATAATTTATCGACTCCGCAACAAAGATTCGAAAGATTAGGTGTTTTTTATTCTTTCGTAGGAATACGATTCGAAATCGAAAATTTCAAGAAACTTTTTTCTTTCAAAAAGTGGAGTCAAAATTAAAGTAAGGAGTGGGAAATATGAAAATAAGAGCTTCCGTTCGTAAAATTTGTGAAAAATGTCGACTAATCCGTCGTCGGGGACGAATTATAGTAATTTGTTCCAACCCAAGACATAAACAAAGACAAGGATAATCAAACTCGTTAAAGACTACAAATTACAAATAGGGAATCT